TGCAAGCGGAACGGAATTGATAAAACAGTCTTAGAAACAGAATTCTCCCACTTAGGCTTACTATGCTTTGGGATTTTTTTAGAATATTATTTATTTTATATTTATTTATTTTTATAGTATAATATAACGGTATTGATATTCTAATCTACTTGATTGATATTCTAATCTACTTGAATATTGAATACCAGAAAACTATATGATATGAATATTTATTATTATTAACGCAGATATATCTATCTAATTTATTTATTTTATATCTATGTCTTCTCCGTTCTTTTATTACCCTCCTGTCGTGTTGTCAATTGACAGTATGACTTAGGGGTCAATATAATTTGACCGACCAAATCCTATTTTGGTAAACCATCTTGAATCTACTGCAGAGTGAAGGATCATGGATCCAACGCATAACCCTTTGTGAATCAGAGAGATAAAGATGAGAAAGACCAATGAAATAAAGTTTCAATGAAATAAAGTTTCAAGGTTATATAGTTTAATGGTAAAGTTTGATTTGATTACCATTAACTAACCCCCAGAATACTTAAGGAGTTTTTCCGTTTGATTTATATACTATGGATCTACTAAAGACGGATCTCGGCCTGAGTTATATTAAGTTAAAGTTAATAAGGTAACCCTACTAGGCCTTATTACCTATTATGTTTTTCCTATTCTATTTTTTTATTACCTCAAGGTATTTTTCTTATTACCTATGGTATTTGTCTTATTACCCATATTCTAGTGCTTTTTGATTTGGCCGGCCCTCGGGACCTTTTATTTCTAGTTGATTTATGAAGGCGGCCGTAGGCCCCTATGGTCCAGTGGTTACGACCTCTCTCTTTCACGGAGAAAACGAGGGTTCAAGTCCCTCTGGGGGTGTACCAAGACTCAAGACTATAGGAGTGGTATTTTCTATCAAATGATCCGTAGCCGTATTTGTCAAGTCTGCCTGGTAGACGAAAGGAAGTTTATTATGGAACGTCTAAAAAATTTAGGCGTTGGGTCGATGCCCGAGTGGTTAATGGGGGCGGACTGTAAATTCGTTGACAATATGTCTACGCTGGTTCAAATCCAGCTCGGCCCAACAATTTGCCAATCTACTATCAGACAGTAGAACTCTCTTGTTCTTAAGAAATACCTTACCTGATACAAGAGAATAAAAAAGAATTCAAATTTTCTGCTAGATCTCTTCTTATTTCCCTGGGATTGTAGTTCAATAGGCTAGAGCACCGCCCTGTCAAGGCGGACGTTGCGGGTTCGAGCCCCGTCAGTCCCGACGGATCCAATAAGTATATCAATTCGCCTCTCCATTTTCTGTGAAAGAGGGGACAGAGAGCATAATTGAATCCCGAAGAGGTTTCCTCTCTTTTTTTTTTCAGGATTCTGTCAAAGAAAGAATAAACCCTAAACTAAAATGAAAATAACTAAAATAGTGAAGTTGATAGAATATTCCATCTTTTATCCCGCGCCTCATCTTTCTCATACTTCTTTGTCTTCCAAAGAAAATTGGATCATTAAAATTTAGAACCTAATTCCCCTCTTTTTGGGTTTTTAATGGAAACAGATGGGTCGTTAGATGATACTTCGTTTGACTACATACAAAAAAAGAACAGAAAAGAAGGATAAAAAAGGAATTTTTGCTCGGTCCGGGAATCCAAGATTGGATTTGGTATGGATAAAGGATCTTCGTATGTTATACTATTCAATTCTCGACGACGAATTAATTTAATAGCTCAGATATTGTTATTCATGATATGATATTGATCCGATTCAAGATCATCGATAGGTAATGCATTCATTGAATTGACAGGTGAAAGATTTATCATCTCTATGGGATTAAATCCCGAGTTATTGTGAAATAAAAAAACGATGAGATTATGGAAGTAAATATTCTTGCATTTATTGCTACTGCACTGTTCATTTTAGTTCCTACTGCCTTTCTACTTATAATTTACGTAAAAACAGTCAGTCAAAACAATTAATTACTTTGAATGAAACTTGACTTCTGAATTCTTATCCATATTTGAAGAAATCAAAAGAAAAGTATTCTATTAAATGAAATCAACGGGCTATAATCGGCGGTATTCTATGAGATCCGAGAGTATGGTAAGAAAGAAATTTTTTTCTTATCATACTCTCTATTAGTGTTATAGTAATGTATAAAATAAAATTGTACTTGACTTTCTAATAAAGTTGGTATACTATATTAGCTTCTATCTTCAATCTATGTAGTTATTAATCCATATATGGAATTGACGTAGGACCCGATTCTATTTCTTTGATACATCTATTTATTCCGATGAATCTGAAAAAATCGTTTTACTGTTATAGAATACATTTCTCCACTAGAATCCAAGGGAATTTTGAAATGAGGATCTTTTTATTGAAATTGAAAATTATTTCAATTTCCATAAAAAATGCGTTGCAGAACGATCTATAAAACAATTGATACCGTTAACAAAATTAGGAGTGCTTCTAAAGTCCACTTCTTCCCCATACTACGAGTGAAAGGGAAAATGTAAAGACTACCATTAAAGCAGCCCAAGCGAGATTTACTATATCCATGTGAATTATATCCCTTATCTCTATGATAGAATTATTCCATTATTGCTCACTAATAATAGTAGAATGAATGGTCCAGAGTCAAAAAGGGATTCTGGCCGAACACTATTGATGAACCAGTCAAATAAATCCATTTCAAAAATTCCTATATGATTTCTAATCGGGAAAGACTAAATACAAGTAAAATATACAATGACACTATAAGGGAATGTTACTAATGGAATGGAACATCTATTCTATCTAGTAATAAAAAAAGAGACCCATTCCTTTTTCTTGCCCTTCAAAGTAAAAAAAATTGCTATCTATTACATACTTTTATTTTATTTCCTATTTGATCTAATTCGTACCCTTTCCCGATTGTCTCTCTGAAGGAGTTGGGAGATAGTATATTATTTGACGACGGGTCTAAAAAAAAAAAATAATTTTTTTGCATTTTTTGTTTTCTATAAACTATAAAAAAATCCATCCAATATAATCTTTCTTTGAATTTTAGATTCAAGGATTTCCAAGCTTTTACAAAATCCCCAGAACAGAATAAGACAGCAGAACAGAATAAGAGATTTAGATTCATTTGTTGATGAGGCGGCACCCGGATTTGAACTGGGGAAAAAGGATTTGCAGTCCCCCGCCTTACCACTCGGCCATGCCGCCAAAACGATACACAATAGGAAAAAATTTTTATTTTTCGGTTGGATTACTAAACTTTAGTTTATTGTACTTGCATCTTGCATCCCTTTTTTAATCCTTTTTCTAAATCTAAATTTATGTATAAAAATTAGAAAAGTTTTTATCCTTTCTTATTGTATTTAATTTATTTATTGTAATGTATTTGATCTACCCCCTCGATTGATTGTATCGTATCTTCCCACAATGCCGAAAAACTTCCACTCACCTTTCTATTGAAAAATAAAATGTCTATTTTCGCTTAAAAAAGCCGAAATTTATGACAAAAGGGAACCATTAACTATTCGTTGACTGAAAATTCGTGACTTATTCTTGGATTTGAATCTAAAATTGGATTTCCCTAATGACATAAGAAAATACAAATGGATACATACTTAATTGATTCTTTTGAATCAAAATTAAAAATCCTTCTCAATTTCTGGATTCTATTATAACAACTGGATTCTATTATAACAAAAATAATAAGTATATGTAAACCCCAGAAGGGAATTTTTTACACAGATACCAAATTGGCTATTTAGAGTATGTTGCCTATAAACAAAAAAACGGGAATTCATTGGAACAAAAAAAGGCCCGGCTGGGTATTGACCGGGCCAGGCCCAAAAGGCACTTCGAACAAAATAAAAGCAAGAAGGTCTTCTTTATTTATCTTTCTATTCTATTTGGATCTTTCGAGCATCTAAATGGAATTGCTAATTCTATAATAACGATAAAGAATGTAAAAGAAATACTTTATTTAATCCTTACTTGATGTGTAATGTAACATAGTAATTATCTTTTTCAATTGGGAGAGATGGCTGAGTGGACGAAAGCGGCGGATTGCTAATCCGTTGTACGAGTTATTCGTACCGAGGGTTCGAATCCCTCTCTTTCCGTTTCCGTTGATGACTTTCTATTTTTTTATTTCAATTTTTGCAAACCCCTTTTTTTTTCCTAATTAAATTAAATATGTGGAATAGCTAAAATAAAATATTAATAAAATTGTAAAATTAAACAAGAAAAACTAAATTTTTATTTTATTCTTCACGTCCAGGATTACGTCCTGGATCATTGGATAGGAATCCAAAAATGAAGAGAGAAACAAAGAATATTACTACTGTGTAAACGAAAAGTTTGAGAGTAAGCATTACACAACCTCCAAGATCATTTTTTGAAAAAGAAAAACGAGAAAAGATAATAGATCCTCCACTTTTATATCACATATCCTATTTTGACACCAAGAAATAAATTATAGAAATAGAAAAGAATGTTCAGAAATTCAAATCAAATGAAGTTGAAATTTGTAATAAGAGTCTTTAATTTAATTACCACAAATCACTTTCATACCCACAATTAGATATTCTAAGGGACCCTAAGCTCATAAGGTATTTCCCCGAAAAAGGATTAAAATGGGGAAAGGAAATAGGGCGAGCCGGATTTCTCGCGACTATCCGAGAGTTTGAATCGAAGGTTCATACTGTCAGACTTATTTGATCTTATCAATTGTTATAATTTTTCTCGAATAAATCATGAATTTTCTAGGATAGTATTAAAGCTCTTATCGAAAACTTACAGCAGCTTGCCAAACAAAGGCTAAAAGAAAAAAGAACAGGGGTATAACTGGCATGACATCTACGATTGGATTCAAAAAAGCATAGGCTTCGGGCAATTTGGCGAAGAAAAGACTAGTTGGATAAAGGGCAGAATTAAGACAGATCAAACTAAAAATATTAAGCATAACAGACTTTTTTTTTCGTCGAAATAATTGCATTTTGATTGAGTTAAGGAAAAATGAAGAAAGTAAGGTAAACAAAAGAATCCTTCTTTTTTTTTTCTGCTCAATCAAAAATCCTCCAATTCTCAAAGGAGAATAGAAGAAATCATACTTTCATACAATATCTTAATTGAATTATATGTAATGATCAATAAATTCAGTTGAATTCTAGATATACACATGCCAAAATCCTAGCATGAATCTATAATAGATTCTATAAAGATAAAGAAAAAAGAGTTTCTCTAGATAGTTGGACTGGAATTGACGAAGACTTAATACCAATATTATTCTTTATTAGTATTAGTGTCCAATAAAAATAGAAATGGGGCGTAGCCAAGCGGTAAGGCAACGGGTTTTGGTCCCGCTATTCGGAGGTTCGAATCCTTCCGTCCCAGAGCGTATCCATTGTATCCTAATATTTGTTTTTTGTTCAAGGAGGTTCTGTTTCAAGGTCTAATATTGCATAGAATATTATATTATTCCTCCTTCTTTTTTGATTTTGAATGATTCTTTGCGGAAGCATATCTGAGTTTTTCACAAACTGAACTAAATCGAGTTCAAATGATATGCAAAAGTAACTGAACCCCTTTGTGACCCAGATAAAGCTAAGATGGGCCGTAGATCATAGTTGTAGAAAGATTACTTAACCTCATCAGGTTAAAAAAAAAATATGAAATGAAAATACATATAAAAGAGGAAGCGCTTAACCTATAGGTATGTATTCTTATCCTGTTTCAGTGACAATAGTGTTTCCCTTTTTGTGAAAAAGAATTGGCATCCCTAAAATATTTTATTTAACAATGATATATATTTTCGATATTTTTTTTTATTGTTTGATTTAGCTTATTTGCTTTACATCATTGACAATTCCATTCGAAAAGAAACAGATATTTTTCTTTCTTATTTCTTATGATAATAAAAGGGAGTCTTTACTGTAAAACTTGACTCAAATAATGATGTAGAAGTTGGAAACTTTTTCAAGTATCAAGATTTGTAATGATTCCTTATGGGTTGACTCTTTGGGAAGTTGGAAATGGGCCGGTCTATCTTATTGAGTCACTTGAAGAGGCAGAGTAAAATAGAATTTATTTTTTCGTGTGATTTCTGTTAGTTATGTTATTTCTATATCTATTTAGTTTAGATTTCTAGATTTTTCTGTTAGATATTTTTTTGAAATAGATATTTATAAAAAAACGTTCCATTCATACAAAAAAGCTGGGGTCTTGCTAATATTTCTTCAGAAAAATCTTTATTATCTATGTAGATAAGAAAAAACAGAAATTACTTTGTCTCTGTACCGACTGAACCAATGACTATTCATGATTCCATAATTGAATCAATTCCGTACTGGTTCCAAATTAGAGGAATGTTATGGTAAAACTTCGTTTAAAACGATGCGGTAGAAAGCAACGTGCGACTTGAAGGACACGATCCGGTGTGGATTCTTTTTCTTACATCCACCATTTTATATAGGAATGAAGGTGCTCTTGGCTCGACGTCATTTGTTCTATTCTACTAGAGCCCTTCTTTTTTTTATTGGGTTGTAATGTAAATAGTTCATGATGGAGCTCGAGTAGAAAGTATTGATTAATTTCTCAGGGGCAACGATCTAGGGTTAATGCCAATTCATAAATTGGAACAACTTCGTAAGTATATCTTCGATATCTTCGATATAGAAATCGAAAGGATCCGATTCGAGCAATTTTTCAATTCAAAAAATTTGTTGGAACGGCTAAAACTTTTTCGATACGCAGTGTATCGCGCACGAATCAACCGTCGGTATGATTCTTTGATAGAAAGAAATCGCAAAAGGGGTATGTTGCTACCATTTTGAAAGGATTAAGAAGCACCGAAGTAATGTCTAAACCCAATGATTTAAAACAAAGATAAAGGATCCCAGAACAAGGAAACACCACTTCAATTGTCTCACGGATCCGAATAACGAATCAAAATAGATTTTAAACGAGACAAAAAGGGTGGGTTAAAGACCACTCAAAAAAAAATATATATTAAATTAAAGATTTTTCTTTAAGATATTTGAGATATTATATTATTGAACTTGAGTTATGAGTACAAATGATTTTTTCTTCTTCAGGAAGTAAGCTAAATAAAAATGAGTGAAATTGAAATTATAGAATTTTTTAATTTATTTTACGGATTCCTTTCCTATTTATTCTAATCAAATTTTATCCATAGATAAAACTTCGAATCATTTTTTCTCGAGCCGTACGAGGAGAAAACTTCCTATACGGTTCTAGGGGGGGGGTTCTTTTTCATCTACATCTATCCCGATGAGCCGTCTATCGAATCGTTGCAATTGATGTTCGATCTCGAAGAGAAGGAAGAGATCTTCGGAAAGTGGGTTTTTATGATCCGATCAAGAATCAAACTTATTTAAATGTTCCCGCTATTCTCTATTTCCTTGAAAAAGGCGCTCAGCCTACAGGAACTGTTCAGGATATTTTAAAAAAGGCAGAGGTTTTTAAGTAACTTTGCCCTAATCAAACAAAATTAAATTAAGGAAATAAAAACTAAGGGTAGGATAGTGATTTCTATATTATTTTGGATATCTTTTCTATACTATGTTTTTTATTTCCTTTCTTGGTCTATTCGTATCTATTTCTCATTGCTTTTATAGAATCCTTTTTTATAGAATCTTTTTCTAAGGAAACCGTATTTGATTGATCCTCAAAAAATAGAAAATTATGGCATTACCCGTAATCGGGTGGTTTTCATTTGAACTCTAATACCAAGTAACAAACAAGGAATAGAAGTTCTTTATTCTATATGGATTCAATTTTTTTATATTATTCTCCATCTAATCTAAAAACTCAAAATTTAGTATATAAATATAGGTATATGCAGTGCCAATCCAACACAAGTCCTTTTTTTTACTATTATTCAATTTAAGTTTTTTTATTTTTTCATCGTATTCTTTTCTTAACCTTTATGTTGACAACGTTGTATCGAACAAATATAATTCATCGTGATAAGCAGATCTATTTATTTCCGTCCCATAGGGTTTCTTTTTTATTTTTACTTGTTGATTCAAATGATGGGTTCGTTGGATTAGCTTTGATACCCGGATTTTTGATTGAAAAAGTGGATAAGATAGAAATAGGGGATGTTCTACCATTTTTACATTTATTTATTTTTTTGGTCAGACAATTTTTTATTTTTTCATCTGATTCTGATTTAGTCATTTTTATGTTCCAAATAGAGTAGAAAAATTTAATAGAGTAGAAATTTTTTTTAGATTTTTTATTTCGTAGAGTAATGCTTTAATTTAATAATTTTGTTTTATTCTGATTGTATCTACATACCCTTTTATATTTGGGTTGCTAACTCAATGGTAGAGTACTCGGCTTTTAAGTGCGGCTAGGATCTTTTACACATTTAGATGAAGCGAGGGATTCGTCCATACTATCGGTAAAGTTTGGAAGACCGCGACTGATCCTGAAAGGGAATGAATGGAAAAAATAGCATGTCGTATCAATTAAGAGTTCTGAGAATATTTTATTCTTTCCGGCTCGGTACAAAGCCTTCTTTAAATTATTGTTAAATTATTGAAAGGGAGCAAACCGAAGTCAATTTCAAGTTGGGTCGAATTAATAAATGGATAGGGCCCCACGGCTTCAATTAATTTCATTTTTATTATAGGGAAAGAAAAAGCAACGAGCTTTCATTCTGAATTTGAATGATTACCCGATCTAATTAGACGTTAAAAAAATATTAGTGCCCAATACGGGAAGGCTTTCTCCCAGGAAAAAATATTCTTGATTTTTTAATGAATCCTAAATATTACCACTCTCCATTCTATAATGGAATAATGGAGATGTATGTGTATAAGAAACAGTATATTGATAAATCAATTTCCAAAATCAAAAGAGCGATTGGGTTGAAAAAAGTAAAGGATTTCTAATCATCTTGTCATCCTATAAGGAAAATGAACATAAAAACTTAAAATTAAATGGAAAAAGAGATGATAGAGAATCTGTTGATAAGTTTATCTGGATCCGAGGTATCTATTCGGTTTGTACTATAATACCTTGTTTTGACTGTATCGCACTATGTATCATTTATAACCCCCAAAATCCTCTACCTTTCATTTAAATAGAATTTCAAATGGATAAATTCCAAAGCTATTTAGGGCTAGATAGATCTCAACAACACTACTTCTTATATCCACTTATCTTTCAGGAGTATATTTATGTACTTGCTCATGATCATGGTTTAAATAGATCAATTTTGTTGGAAAATGCAGGTTATGACAATAAATCCAGCTTACTTATTGTGAAACGTTTAATCATTCGAATGTATGAACAGAATCATTTGATTCTTTCTGTTAATGACTCTAAACAGACTCCTTTTTTGGGGCAAACCAATCATTTTTATTCGCAAATAATGTCAGAGGTTTCTTCAATCATTATGGAAATTCCATTGTCTCTGCGATTAATATCTTCCCTAGAAAGGAAAGGGGTAGTTCAATCCGAAAATTTACGATCAATTCATTCAATATTTTCTTTTTTAGAGGACAACTTTTCACATTTAAATTATGTATTAGATATACTAATACCTTACCCAGCCCATCTGGAAATATTAGTTCAGGCTCTTCGCTATTGGATAAAAGATGCTTCCTCTTTGCATTTATTAAGATTCTTTCTCCATCAGTGTCATAATTGGGATAGTCTTATTACTTCAAATTCAAAGAAAGCCAGTTCTTCTTTTTCAAAATCAAAAAGAAATCAGAGATTATTCTTCTTCCTATATAGTTTTCATGTATGTGAATATGAATCCGGCTTCCTCTTTCTCCGTAACCAATCTTCTCACTTACGATCAACATCTTCTGGAGCCCTTATTGAACGAATTTATTTCTATGGAAAAAGAGAGCACTTTCCCAGGGCTTTTCAAGCAAATTTATGGTTGTTCAAAGATCCTTTCATGCATTATGTTAGGTATCAAGGAAAATCAATTCTTGCTTTAAAAGGGACGTTTCTTCTGATGAAT